GTTGAACTCACTCATTGAAATTGAATCAAAGAACGAGAAAAAGGAAGGAATAAGTAAACAGTTGAATTGGATTCGGTTGTATGATCCCAACAAAATCGAGTGCTAACTCCCATTTCGTAGTGAATTAACCGATCAACCTGTTATCGGACATTTCTTTTTTTTTCGCAAAAAAGAATAAATATATATAATATAATATTAATAATATTATTTGACCTTATTACTTTATAATTATGAGAATCAATCCTACTACGTCTAGTCCTGGGGTTTCCACACTTGAAAAAAAGAACCTGGGGCGTGTCGCGCAAATCATTGGTCCAGTGCTGGATGTAGCTTTTCCACCAGGCAAGATGCCTAATATTTACAACGCTCTGGTCATTAAGGGCCGAGATACTGCCGGTCAACCGATGAATGTAACCTGTGAGGTACAACAATTATTAGGAAATAATCGCGTTAGGGCTATAGCTATGAGTGCTACAGACGGCCTAACGCGAGGAATGGAAGTGATTGATACAGGGGCTCCTTTAAGTGTTCCGGTGGGCGGAGCAACTCTCGGACGAATTTTTAATGTACTTGGGGAGCCCGTTGATAATTTAGGTCCTGTAGATACTCAAACAACATCTCCTATTCATAGATCCGCACCCGCCTTTATACAGTTAGACACTAAATTATCTATTTTTGAAACAGGAATTAAAGTGGTAGATCTTTTAGCCCCCTATCGCCGTGGAGGAAAAATAGGACTTTTTGGGGGGGCTGGAGTGGGTAAAACCGTACTCATTATGGAATTAATCAACAATATTGCAAAAGCTCATGGAGGTGTATCCGTATTTGGCGGCGTAGGTGAACGTACTCGTGAAGGAAATGATCTTTACATGGAAATGAAAGAATCCGGAGTTATTAATGAACAAAATATTCCAGAATCAAAAGTGGCTCTAGTCTACGGTCAAATGAATGAACCGCCCGGAGCTCGTATGAGAGTTGGTTTGACTGCCCTAACTATGGCAGAATATTTCCGAGATGTTAATAAACAAGACGTACTTCTATTTATTGATAATATCTTCCGTTTCGTCCAAGCAGGATCTGAAGTATCTGCCTTATTGGGCAGAATGCCTTCAGCTGTGGGTTATCAACCTACTCTTAGTACCGAAATGGGCTCTTTACAAGAAAGAATTACTTCTACCAAACAAGGGTCCATAACTTCGATTCAAGCAGTTTATGTACCGGCAGACGATTTGACTGACCCCGCTCCTGCCACGACATTTGCACATTTAGATGCAACTACTGTACTATCAAGAGCATTAGCCGCCAAAGGTATCTATCCAGCAGTCGATCCTTTAGATTCAACGTCAACTATGCTCCAACCTCGAATCGTTGGCGAGGAACATTATAAAATTGCGCAAAGTGTTAAGCAAACTTTACAACGTTACAAAGAACTTCAGGACATTATAGCTATCCTTGGGTTAGATGAATTATCCGAAGAAGATCGTTTAACCGTAGCAAGAGCACGAAAAATTGAGCGTTTCTTATCACAACCCTTTTTCGTTGCCGAAGTATTTACAGGTTCACCAGGAAAATATGTTGGTCTAGCAGAAACTATTAGAGGGTTTCAATTAATCCTTTCCGGAGAATTCGACGGGCTTCCCGAGCAGGCCTTTTATTTAGTAGGTAACATCGATGAAGCTACCGCGAAAGCTATGAACTTAGAAATGGAGAACAAATTGAAGAAATGACCTTAAATCTTTGTGTACTGACTCCCAATCGAATTGTTTGGGATTCCGAAGTAAAAGAAATCATTTTATCTACTAATAGTGGACAAATCGGCGTATTACCCAACCACGCTCCGATTGCCACTGCTGTGGATATAGGTATATTGAGAATACGACTTACCGACCAATGGTTAACGATGGCTCTGATGGGCGGTTTTGCTCGAATAGGCAATAATGAGATCACCGTTTTAGTAAATGATGCTGAGAAGGGGAGTGACATTGATCTACAAGAAGCTCAGCAAACTCTTGAAATAGCCGAAGCTAATTTGAGGAAAGCGGAAGGAAAGAGACAAACAATTGAGGCAAATCTGGCTCTTAGACGAGCTAGGACACGGGTAGAGGCTATCAATATGATTTCGGAACGGGTTGGTATGTCCGCATAAGCATACTAAAAAAGATGTTTTGTTTAGAAAAAGAATCCTATTTTTTTGTATTTGATCTTTTTTTCTGATTGAATAAAACTACAATCAAGCATAATGAAATCTGGTGTAAGGGAAAAATGAGATCGAAATGAAATACAAAAGATACAAATTCATATTCATTCTTTTTTATAAGATAAGATTAAAAGATAAGGATAGGGTTGAATAAAAAAACTTATTAGATACCAGAGTCGATGGTATCTAATAAGCCCTACCTACTATTGGATTTGAACCAATGACTCCTGCCGTATGAAAGCAATACTCTAACCGCTGAGTTAAGTAGGTCATTTATTCTCGCAAAGAAAAACAAATCGAAAC